AAACCTCAGATTCATACTAGAACCACGATGTTGAATAAAGCCCCCAAGCTAAGCCCAAAGGTTCTCTGAGTAAGAACCGTTTGATCATCACCACGTATTCAATTATCAATTAATAGATTTAATGACTAAAAATTCGGAATTTTATTTGTCCATTGGTCAAAATAAACAAATAAACAGAAACCCAATTTTTAAGGAAGAAAACCCTTTTGATTTATAATGATAAAATCAATCTTTTACATTTTTTTGAATCCAGTCGCGAGGTATAAATAGTAGGTATGAATCATAGTTCAAATATTTCTCGATCTATTCCATATATTCCGTGCTCCAGATAAAAAAAAATGAATATCCGACGAAGCAGAACTCATCTCTCTCAAGATGACAGACCCATTCTCTGTACTATCAATAGGATCAATTATAACAAGTCACACACTCATATTCCGGAAATACAGAAACAAAAGAATTTCACGGTCGAACTGCCAGAATAGACTAGAAATGAGAGTCCTAAGTAATTCATTTTGGATTGAAAAGCCAGGACTTCATGATTTTTATGGACCTAATTCATTGAAATTCCATCTAGTAAAACGGAAGAATTATAAATCTCCAAAATAATAGATAGGAATACCGCAAATAGAGCCATTGCGACCCCCATCAAAGGGGTAGTTCCCCACCCAGGAGCCACTTTCCCGTATTCTGAATTCAATGGTTTCAATAAACTCCCTGCATTAGTTCGTCTTGGACCAGATCTAGAACTATCCTCAACGGTTTGTGTAGCCATAAATCCTATTGCATTGGTTGAGATCGGTTGACTTTGTATACTATTCCGTTGTAAATAAAGGATCTTATCATAGATCCGTTATAGTTTTGAAATTTGATAATAATGGAAACAGCAACCTTAGTTGCCATCTTTATATCTGGTTTACTTGTAAGTTTTACCGGGTACGCCTTATATACCGCTTTTGGGCAACCCTCTCAACAACTACGAGATCCATTCGAGGAACACGGGGACTAAATGGAAGTAAAGTAATGAGCCTCCCAATATGGGAGGCTCATTACTTTACTTCCATTTAGATAAAGATAATGTAAGATAATGAAAAATCATTTCGCCTTTTTAGTCGGAACCTTAGGCGGCTCTCGAAAAAATATAGCGAAAAAAATTATTCCTAGAGTCGAGACTAAGAGGAATGTATAAACCAATGCTTCCATAAATTGATCGTGGTTTACAATTATAGCTTCCACACCTGTTCATTTGGGATCATCTCCCAGATTAAGAAAGGACAAGAGTCAAAAGTCAAAGAAAGGGCGGTGATTCAAATCAACATTTCTCTGGTACTCTATGTCAAAGTTAAATAATAAAAATATAATAGAGGCAAAAGATACAAGAGCAGTATTGTATCAGACGACTTGTCTCCTTGTAGTTGGATCTCCAAGTTTTTGGAATGCTCCAAATTCCACTTGAGCATCCAAATCTGGGTCAATACCAGCAAAAACATCTCTGAACAAGGTTCTAGCACCATGCCAAATGTGTCCGAAAAAGAAGAGCAAAGCAAACGAAGCATGTCCAAAAGTGAACCAACCCCTTGGGCTGCTACGAAAAACACCATCCGATTTCAAAGTAGCACGATCTAATTCAAAAATTTCACCCAATTGAGCACGTCTAGCATATTTTTTCACAGTAGCAGGATCACTATAACTGACTCCATCGAGTTCGCCGCCATAGAACTCAACAGTTACTCCTACTTGTTCGACACTATACTTAGATTCCGCCCTTCTAAAGGGAACATCGGCTCTTACAATTCCGTCTCCGTCTACCAAAACTACTGGAAATGTTTCAAAAAAAGTAGGCATACGGCGTACAAAAAGCTCACGCCCTTCTTTATCTCTAAAGATAGGATGTCCTAACCATCCAACCGCTATTCCATCCCCATTGTCCATCGAGCCCGCTCTAAATAAACCTCCTTTTGCTGGATTATTGCCAATGTAATCATAAAAAGCTAATTTTTCTGGAATTTTAGACCAAGCTTCTGATAAACTCTGATTTTCATCTAGTCCGGCACCAACCCTTCGATATATTTCTTGCTGGAAGTATCCTTGATCCCATTGATAACGAGTGGGACCAAATAATTCGATTGGGGTAGTTGCGGAGCCATACCACATCGTTCCAGCAACAACAAAAGCTGCAAAAAAGACAGCAGCGATACTACTGGAAAGGACAGTTTCAATATTACCCATACGTAATCCTTTGTATAGGCGTTGGGGGGGGCGGACACTAAGATGGAATAGGCCCGCTAATATGCCCAATGTACCTGCTGCAATATGATGAGAGGCTATTCCTCCCGGAACAAAAGGATCAAAACCCTCTACCCCCCACGCAGGATTTACAGATTGGACTTTTCCGGTTAGTCCATAAGGATCAGATACCCATATTCCAGGACCATACAAGCCTGTTACATGAAATGCACCAAACCCAAAGCAAGCTAATCCTGAAAGAAATAAATGAATTCCAAAGATCTTGGGCAAATCCAAAGAAGGTTTTCCTGTACGTTCATCACAGAATATTTCTAGATCCCAATATACCCAATGCCAGATAGCCGCCAAGAAGCACAAACCAGAAAACACAATATGTGCCCCGGCCACACCCTCGTAACTCCAAATACCCGGATTCGTTATAGTCCCTCCTGTGATACTCCAGCCGCCCCACGAATTGGTTATTCCTAAACGAGTCATGAAGGGTATAACGAACATACCCTGTCTCCACATTGGATCAAGAACGGGGTCAGAGGGATCAAAAACGGCTAATTCATATAGAGCCATTGAACCGGCCCAACCAGCAACGAGAGCTGTATGCATTATATGTACAGAAATCAACCGACCGGGATCATTCAATACGACGGTATGAACACGATACCAAGGCAAACCCATGGAAATACCCCTTTATCAAAGAAAAATAGACACTATGTAACTTTATCGCATTGGAAAAAGACTATGCTATGGACCTCTCCCTTTCAGTGGATTATTTTGGAACAAGGGTTCATATTATTGAATATTGAATTCCATTTCTTTCGTTGGGAATAATGGAACAATTCTGTTCATAGGAACAAAGATAAGCAGATCTATTCTATACCCGATAAGTACCAATACGCAATGGGGGATTGGTCCCATTTTCTATGAGCGAATGCGTAGATACTTGTTCATCATTCGAAGAGCCCGACCCATTTGTAATAATTTTCCCTTATTAATTTCGTCTTACTATTTGGTAATATCCAGGGATAAAAATATTACGTTTCCACATCAAAGTAAAATATAGTACTTAACCCCCTTTCTTTCAGTTGATGCCTATTGGTGTTCCAAAAGTACCTTTTCGGAGTCCTGGAGAGGAAGATGCAATTTGGGTTGACGTATAGTGCGACTTGTCAGACATATTGGGTCATATGGGATTTCCCCGTTCTCTCCCCCGATCGAGATACCCTCTGTTTCGCCCAAAAAAGATTGTTTGAACCATCAATAATTTGGAGCGTGAAATGCAATTAGATCCATTTTTGAGGGGGTCGAAATCAATATTAATATTATCAATTATCAAAATTTATGGTTGGCTTGGTTGGACCAATCCAATAAAATGAAGTATCCAGGCTCCGTTCAGAAAATACCCAATTGGTAATATATGTATGATTACCACTTGTATCATAAGTGATTACTTGATAGCATATGGGCGATCTCAAACTGCCAATCAATGAAATAATATTATGACTACATCGCGTATTTGTTGTAAGAAAGGCACGAAATGAATTGAAAAAAGTAAAAGTGGTATTGGGAGCATTTGTCCTATATGTGCAAATTGAAATCGGGCAGATATTTACCCGGAGTAGAACATAAACCTAAAATAATTGAGGAGGCCCATTCAGGAACAAGAAAATTACATCGTAATTTGGATTCGATTTCGATGAAACAATACATCAATGAGAGGTTAATTCGATAAGTTTAGTGGATTCTTTTATTTTTTAAAAAGATTCGAGCAAAAAAAATCTTTCTTAAAAAAAAATCGAAGAAAAAGCCCCTTCATTAGGAGGTAGAAAAGTCCTACTATAAAAAAAGTAAAGGAGGGTAGAATCAATACAATACATTGATTCTTTTTTTTTGAACCGTATGCATCCAAAGGCGCGTGTACGGTTCCTAAGGGATAAAATTTTGTCCTAATCAACCGACTTCATCGAGAAAGATTACTTTTTTTAGGTCAAGAAGTTGATAGCGAGATCTCAAACCAACTTATTGGCCTGATGGTATATCTCAGTATAGAGGATGAGACCAGAGATCTTTATTTGTTTATAAACTCCCCCGGCGGGTGGGTAATACCCGGAGTCGCAATTTATGATACTATGCAATTTGTGCCACCAGATGTGCATACAATATGCATGGGATTAGCCGCTTCAATGGGATCTTTCATCCTGGTCGGAGGAGAAATTACGAAACGTATAGCATTCCCTCACGCTCGGCGCCAATGAGTTTTTTGTTTGAAAGAAAAAAGAAAACTATGCCTTCGCCATATTTAATATTTTAATATAAATAAGAATTTGTAAGATAATATTTAAGTAATAATAGCATGGCACTTCGAGTTCGATATGAACAAACCATTATTGTTTTTTCAGAACATGGGATTATATATCGGGCGAGTAATATGAGACAAAGGGTATTTATGATTTGATCTTATCTATCCGGGCTTCATTTCAGCGTCACAAACTTTTATTTTTCACGCCAGAAGCCTCTTTCCAATATTTATGTTATGAAATATGAAAGAATACTCAAATGAAAAAAAAAAACAAGATCATTTTTTTTTTTACTTTTTTTATTTGATCGGATCAAAAAGAAACTTTGGGATTGCTGAATCACATATGAGATAAATCATAAATATAGAAAGCAACGGAACCATCATAGTATTTTTGAACTCCCACGAAAAGAAGGGTGGTAAATGGATCACTTAACGATTTGGGTCTGATGGATCCTATTTCGTTTTTTGCTCAACGAACGTAAAAAGTCCATTGTGGAGCCGTATGCAATGCACAAAAAATGCCTGTACGGTTGTTCAATTATATATATATACTTATTTTTTCTTGTTATTCTTTAATCTTTTTGCTTTTTGCCTAGTCCAATCAATCGTACGAGATCGCGGAAACATTCATTATGTTATATCATCAGGGTAATGATCCATCAACCTGCGAGTTCTTTTTATGAGGCACAAACAGGAGAATTTGTCCTAGAAGCGGAAGAACTTCTGAAACTACGCGAAACCCTCACAAGGGTTTATGTACAAAGAACGGGTAACCCCTTATGGGTTGTATCCGAAGACATGGAAAGGGACGTTTTTATGTCAGCAACAGAAGCCCAAGCTCATGGAATTGTTGATCTGGTAGCGATCGAAAATGCCGGGGATTTCACGTAAATCTGCGATTCCATCCATTTCGAACCATAATTTGGATGAATCTAAATTGAATATTTTATCTGCGTAAAGTAAAAAAAAAAAAAAGAAAATAGAAAGAATTCATAATCATCTGGTTAGGATTGATCTAAACCAGCCCATTTTCTATACCATTAAGTATGCCAACTATTAAACAACTTATTAGAAACACAAGACAGCCAATAAAAAATGTAACAAAATCCCCCGCTCTTCGGGGATGTCCTCAGCGTCGAGGAACATGTACTCGGGTGTATGTGCGACCCGTTCAGATCATGAGCCGGAACAAAATAAAATAAAGTACAATTTTTTCCAGTATCAATGACCAGTACCAATGAATAGGATAGGATAGAAGAATTCCAATCAATATAGAAAAAAACCTCCATTGCGTATCAAATTTATGGTTTCTATTGGTGCAAATCCAATCACCTCAATTGGAGATGAAAAGCAATTCCCCAGTGGTAGCAAATGGTTATCCATTAAGCGGGGGAAATCATATTTAAGAAGCAAAAGAATTAGGCTCCTACTCTTGCAAGAACGGACTATACAGGGTCAGCTACCTAGCCAACCTTTGTAATTAAATACCGTTACTGTATGGGTAGATCTCATTGTGAAAAGACTTATTACTGTACAATTCATGGGTAGAGTCAAAGAATGTGAACTGTACAAGTTACTAATAACATTGATTAATGGTGGAAGGGGCTCCGGTGTATAGAGAGGACCTCACCGTTTAAGAAGTAGCCATAGAAACGATGGAACCCACTATTTATTTATCCATTTACCTTTACTATTTATTGATACTTTATACTATACTCAACTTGAGTTACAATTTAGTATTTTTTTTGTTGATACCTAGTATCAATACAATTTCTTATTTCGAGGTTAAATGCCTGGAAAAATGGTGGTTGGGAAGGTCATAGTAGCAAAAGCCATTGGAATTTTTTTTTTATACATTGGAAGAATCCGTTTTGTTATTAATAGACCAGGAAAGGGAAAAAGAATAACTGAAAGAAAATAAATCAATTAGTTATTCATCAAAGTTTAATTTGATTCAATGACCAGAATTAGACGAGGGTATATAGCTCGGAGACGTAGAATAAAAATTCGTTTATTTGCATCAACCTTTCGAGGGACTCATTCACGACTTACTCGAAATACTATTCAACAGAAAATGAGAGCCTTGAGTTCTGCTCATCGGGATAGGGGCAGGCAAAAGAGAAATTTTCGTCGTTTGTGGATTACTCGGATAAATGCAGCAATTCGTGAGATTGGGGTATCCTATAGTTATAGCAGATCCATACATGATCTGTATAAGAGACAGTTGCTTCTTAATCGTAAAATACTTGCACAAATAGCCATATCAAATACAAATTGTCTTTACATGATTTCCAATCAGATCCTTAAATAAGAAGATTAGAAGGAATCCACCGTAATGATTTAAGTGGGGCCCCGGAGAATGAGCTCCGGGAAGGTAGAGTAGAAATTAATATAAATAAGAGAAATATAGTAAAAATGAATCAACACATTAAAAAAAGAAGCCATTTTTTCTTATGATGTGACAATCCAATCGGGGTTCTCCAATTTTTCGAACAAAATATAAATCTGAGTTGGGGTTCATATTGAAATTTTGATTCAAGTGCAATTGAGGAATAGCCTATCTATTTATTTCTAATTCGAGGACCCGTGGTTCTAGGAGTCGATTCAGTTCTCTCAAATTGTTTCTCGTTATTAAGAAAGGGTAACAAAGATAAAATACGAGCTTGCTTTATAGCAATAGTAATTAATCGTTGTTGTTTCAAAGTCAATCTATTCACTCGTCTAGATAATATTTTTCCTTGTTCACTAATAAATCGACTAATTAAACTCATGTTTCTATAATCAATTCGATCCCCCGATCCAATTGGGGGCAAACGCCTACGAAAAGATCGCTTGGATTTAAGAAAAAGTCGCTTGGATTTATCCATGGTTTATTCCTTATCTTTTAAATCGTATTTCTTAATTCGAATTTCATTTGCGATCCTACCAAAATAGGATGAAATAGGATTGGGTTGTTTTATTTTTATAATTTATTATTAAATTTTTATATTAATATTTTATTATTATGTAATTTATTGCTGTTCCTTGGAGGGGTTACAAACGCGTTACATTTTCTCTATTTCTTTATCTCCCCATGAATCGTATGCTTGTAACAATAGGGACAAAATTTTCTCAATTCCAATCGACTAGGCGTATTGTGTCGATTCTTTTGAGTAATATATCTGGAAATGCCCCGCGATTCCTTATTAATATCGTTTCGGACACAACTGTTACATTCCAAAATAACCTTTACTCTGACATTTTTACCCTTGGCCATAAACCCCCTTTTTTTTTTATTCACCTAACTCTTCTATTTTCGAAACGAAGAAGAAAAAAAGAAGTTGCTGACTCGAAACCCGATTATTAAATATTTCATTGCAATCAAATCAATAGAGAATATAAGTAATACGATGATTTCTAACTATCCATTAGTTATAGTATTTCATTTAAGTATCCTGTATGCGTTTGTTGTCCGCGACTTTTATTATTTACTTTACATTTTTGTTCTCCCTCTATTAATTCAGCGTGAACCTGAGTTTCGTTGCGGATGAATCTTTTTTGATTCTTTCTCTTTCCTTCTTTTTTATCCTAAAAAACTGAAAGAAAGAACAAAACAAAAAGGGTTAGTCACAGATAATTTATTCTATCTATAATCTTCTTCATCCCCAACTAGAATGAAAAAAAGGGGAATGTTAACGCATCTGGGAATAAACGATTAATCTCTATCAATAGGCCTGCTAAAGACCCGAACCATAGAGTGCTTAACACAGGTGCCACGGAGAGATATGTTTTAAAATCTCGCATTGAAAATCCTCCTTTTTTATTGTAATACATATATGATCAGATACACATGTCGTTGTTGATGATATTTTACTTTCTTTACAACAGAAAAAAGTGTCCACTCACTTTATTTTCTGAACATTACCGATTTTTATATTTATATTTTTTATTATATTGTTAATTATATTATATCTATTTGATCGATTTGATTCTTTTTTCTTTTATTATATGTTATATTGTTATATAAGACGAAAAAGAAATGACAAGAGCAATTGTATATCAATGGGAGAAATCACGATGTGGAAAACAAGATGGGGATTCTCTACAATGACACTATAGGCCAATTGAAAGGGATGTAGCGCAGCTTGGTAGCGCGTTTGTTTTGGGTACAAAATGTCACGGGTTCAAATCCTGTCATCCCTATCTATTACTTCTCCCATGTGCAGTAATGAAGGATCCATTGAGATCAATAAAAATTAGACATACATAACATAATGCTTTATCATACTATATGTATCCAAAGTGGGGGTTACAAATAAAATTCTTTTATTTACATACAGCCCTTTATATTGGGATAAGAAAGAAAGCGCTCTTAGTTCAGTTCGGTAGAACGCGGGTCTCCAAAACCCGATGTCGTAGGTTCAAATCCTACAGAGCGTGCTTCTGTTCTTCTTGGGTCGAATTACAAGTAAATAACTTTACTAACTAGAGCAGCAACCCTAATTTGACCTCCTCCTTTCTTTAATCCGCAGGAGGTCAATAAAAAAAAGAGATGTTATTTAAAAAGAGATGAGCTCTTACTTAATCAAAGGTCCAACTGATCGCCGCGTCTGTATTGCAAATACGCAGTTACGAATAATCCAGCCAAAGTAATAGGAATTAGGCCTAACACGATTCCAAATAGTAAAACTTCAATCATTTTTTGATTTTTTTTGAAAAGGTAGGTAAAAAAAAAGGGGGGGTAATATCTATCTCTAAATAGTAATCCAAATCGCCCACGAATCTCAATAATCAAGAATTACAATTCACATGGGAAGGAACTATGGACTACCTGGATATCTCACAAAAACATTTTTATGAATTGAATTGTTCATTCAATCAATTTCAAATAAGACGTATCTTGCTCAGACCAATAAATAGAGCTGAGGTTATAGTTAAAGCCGCCAGTAGAAAACCGAAATAACTAGTTATAGTAGGCATGAAGGAACTAAATGGGATACGTTCTATTTATACATATGTTTATTTATGAAACACTTACCTAAGTTTCTTATCTTGAAAAATATAAGATAATAAAAAGACCAATTGACAAAATGAGTCCCAATTGAATTGAAAGCTTTTGATTTCATTTATCATTCATTATTCATTTCATTATAGACAGCACAAACAATAGTGACAGAAATCAAAAAAAATTGATCCTCTTTGACATCTATTCATCCTACGATTCTGACTCAACCGATTTCTCGAGCAACTCTTGAATAAAGTATCTTGAATAAAGGAATGTCAAAATAACATGGAACTTCATTTCTAAATTAAAAATGAAACTCTCTTTAAATTAAATGAAATCCTATTTTCAATCATTTATATTTTCAATAAAAATATTATAATATAATATAAATAGGGTCATTACTAAAATTACTAATATATATTTAGTAATATATATTAGTAATTTGGATCTTTTCTTTTTCAATTGTATTTATTCCA